TTGTAACCAAGCATCTCCCATGGGTTCTATCCCTGATTCATAACTAGAGAGCTTTTCCGGCCCTTCACTAATTGGTGCTAAAATTCCGGAAATTACAAATGCTAAGATAGGAATAACACTTGATAGTATTAGAAATGCCCAGAAAATATCATATTCGTGAAGCAGAAACATAAGTGCACTCCTATTAATTTTATTAATTTAATGTGGAATATGCTGAATTATTCCATTAGAATTGTCAATTCATCCATAACTTCTTAGGTGAAACAAGAATTTATTTTAATTAAATCAAACCACATAGAATAGAGTGCGAGACATGTCTTGTTTCATTTTTAATTTAAAGATTCATTCATTATATCATTTATTTTTTATTTCGATTCCATTTAGATATGATGTAGACATAAAATGTTCTTATACAAATACAACTCTTTCACCTTATCTGAGTTTCTCTAGTTAATTAGAATTACTATACTATTACAATTAGTATCTATATATAGTATAGTATATAGTATGAATTTACTCTGCAGGCATTTGGGGAAAGTATTTCTAGTATATTTTACTCAAAGTATTATTTTTTTCATTAATATTTCATTTTAATATAAAGGTGAAAGGAAGATAATTGTTTCTATTGACTCGATACGAATAATGCATCGAACAATTCAACAGACCAAATTTCCCAACCAACTCAACTGATAGATAAGACTAAAGTGATACATTTAGGACCAATTAATCATATCTAAAACAATCAATTTGGAGTTGTTGTTCTGCCAAAAAGGGGACTTCTACAAATACAAGACCAAGAAAAGAATAAGTTTATGTGGCCTAGGATTCCGATTTGGTTGGGTCAGGCTGAAATTTTTAGCCAGCATCATGTCATGCACGAAAATTAATGAAGAGGTGTGGGTTTTCCAAGATTTGACAAATACTGTGTTAGATCTATTGAAATTGCATCTATTAAAATGCAATGTCAATGTATTATTATTGTTTTTATTTTCCTGTCCCTATGTACTTACACTTACATGAACATATGATAATGCTTTCATTTCTATAGACCAACCAATTTGGTCTTTTCATAAAAAAGTACTAATAAGGAAATAAAATCTATCTATAAAAAATAGATAGAATGTATTAGGGTTTAGGGCTATACGGACTCGAACCGTAGACTTTCTCGGTAAAACAGATCAAACTTATTATTATCGAAATGATTCGAACTGTTTCAAAAACCCAACATGCATTTTATTGCATTGGGCTCTTTCATTAACTGATGTAAAGATTCAGTTAGTCCACCATATTTTTCTTTTCTTTACTACGGGAAGAAAAAAGATAATGAGATGGTTCCATGTGCTCTGATTCATTATTTGTATTCTAATCTAAGAGCAATACCAAAGTTTTTCAAAGAATGGTTACCTTGGCTTAGGTTTGCCTCCGGCCTAAATGAAATAGAGTCTCCACCGCTCCGCTGCAAGAGTCAAATATGAGACTTCATACACCTTAAAGTTCATAGAACGAAAAGAGATTATTTTATTTTGAGATCCTTAAACTCATTATGCCTGGCATTGAATGGGCTGAGTATTAACCTTATCAATTATAAAGGATTCTATTTGGCACCTGAATTCATACCTAAATCAGACCGAACCAAATTTTTGTCATGCTATTGTTCTTTTGTTCTCTCGAGTTTCATTTATGGAGTAAGACATCGATTTCTCAATAAGAGAAATTATGTTCATTGCATAATAGGTTCCCTTGAAAAGCATTGGCGCACGTGTAAACGAGGTGCTCTACCTAACTGAGCTATAGCCCTTGTTCGTAGATATCTTAACATATAGATAATTTCTTGTCAAGATGGATATTTCATGATCCCACAGGATAATTCTATGGCACATTTACTGTTAAATTAGGATTGGTATTGCTTATAAATAATATTCCATCTATAATTCCCGAAGTAATGGATCCTTTTTGGTAATAAATGACCTACTTAACTCAGTGGTTAGAGTATTGCTTTCATACGGCGGGAGTCATTGGTTCAAATCCAATAGTAGGTAGAACTTATTAGATACCGGAGTCAATGGTATCTAATAAGTTTTTCTACCATACCTCTTCTTTTAGTTGTATCAGATTAGACTTTATTAGACTTTAATTATATTGCATTTCAATTAGCACAATTAAAATGGGGTATGTAATAGATATGTATTATATATAATAAATAACTTCCACTTCTAAAGCACTTCTAAAGATAAAAAACTTCTTTTGATTGATTATTTTGATTTATTGACTAGCACTAGCATTGATAGCCTCTACTCGTGTCCTAGCCCGCCTGAGAGCTAGATTTGCCTCAATTGCCTGTTTCTTACCTTCAGCTCTACTTAAGTTAGTTTTAGCTAGTTCAAGAGCTTGTTGAGCTTCTTGCGGATCAATGTCAGTACTCATCTCCGCATCATTTCCTAAAATAGTTATCTCATTATTACCTATCCTAGCGAAACCGCCCATCAGAGCCACAGTTAACCATTGATCATTGAGGCGTATTCTCAAAAGACCAATATCTACAGCTGTGGCAATAGGGGCATGGTTAGGTAATACGCCAATTTGGCCACTATTAGTAGATAAAATAATTTCTTTCACTTCTGAATCCAAAATAATTCGATTAGGAGTCAGTACACAAAGATTTAAGGTCATTTCTTCAAATTACTCTCCACTTCTAAGTTCATAGCTTTCGCGGTAGCTTCGTCAATGTTACCCACCAAATAAAAGGCCTGTTCGGGAAGACCATCTAATTCTCCGGAAAGAATCAATTGAAACCCCCTAATTGTTTCTGCGAGAGCAACATATTTCCCTGGAGAACCAGTAAAAACTTCTGCCACGAAGAAGGGTTGCGACAAAAAACGCTCAATTTTTCGTGCTCTTGCTACAGTTAAACGATCCTCTTCGGATAATTCGTCTAACCCAAGGATAGCTATAATGTCTTGAAGTTCTTTGTAACGTTGTGAAGTTTGCTTAACTCTTTGCGCAATTTCATAATGTTCCTCGCCAACAATCCGAGGTTGTAACATAGTTGACGTGGAATCTAAAGGATCCACTGCCGGATAAATACCTTTGGCAGCTAATCCTCTTGATAGTACGGTAGTAGCATCTAAATGTGCAAATGTCGTGGCAGGAGCAGGGTCAGTCAAATCGTCTGCAGGTACATAAACTGCTTGGATCGAAGTTATGGATCCCTCTTTGGTAGAAGTAATTCTTTCTTGCAAAGAACCCATTTCTGTACTAAGTGTAGGTTGATAGCCTACTGCAGAAGGCATTCTTCCTAATAAGGCAGATACTTCTGATCCTGCTTGGACGAAACGAAAGATATTGTCGATGAATAAAAGTACGTCTTGCTCATTAACATCCCGGAAATATTCTGCCATGGTTAGGGCAGTCAAACCAACTCTCATACGAGCTCCCGGCGGTTCATTCATTTGACCATAGACTAGAGCCACTTTTGATTCTGCAATATTTTTTTCATTAATCACTCCAGATTCTTTCATTTCCATGTAGAGATCATTTCCTTCACGAGTACGTTCGCCTACTCCGCCAAATACGGATACGCCTCCATGAGCTTTGGCAATGTTGTTAATCAATTCCATGATGAGTACTGTTTTACCTACCCCAGCTCCTCCAAATAGTCCTATTTTTCCTCCACGGCGATAGGGAGCTAAAAGATCCACCACTTTAATTCCTGTTTCAAAGATTGATAATTTTGTATCTAACTGTATAAAGGCAGGCGCAGATCTATGAATAGGAGATGTTGTGCGAGTATCCACCGGACCTAAATTATCAACAGGTTCCCCAAGAACATTGAAAATTCGTCCAAGAGTAGCTCCTCCGACTGGAACACTTAGAGGAGCTCCCGTGTTAATCACTTCCATCCCTCTCATCAGCCCATCTGTAGCACTCATAGCGACAGCTCTAACTCGATTATTTCCTAATAATTGTTGTACCTCACAAGTAACATTAATTTCTTGACCAACAGTATCTCGACCCTTAACTATCAAAGCATTAAAAATATTAGGCATTTTGCCGGGGGGAAAAACAACATCCAATACTGGGCCAATAATTTGAGCGATACGCCCTAGGTTTTTTTCTTCAAGCGTGGAAACGCCAAGACCAGAAGTAGTAGGATTTATTCTCATAATAATTAAAGTGAAATATGTCGAAATTTTTGAATAGTACCGAATCAACAAAAATATGTCCGATAGCAAATTGATCAGTTAATTCAATAATAAATAAATGGAGTTAGCATTCGATTTAGATTTAGTTGGTACCACTCAAACGAATCCAATTCAATCATTTACACATTGAATGATGAAATTTTCAAGTTCAACCAATCTGTTAAAAAAAAAAAAACAGAGATGAATAAGAATTACGAATAAGTGTGTTTTATTTTTCTATCATTATAGAAATAGAAATGGAAAATACCATCCATATCTATATAAAATATATATCTATATAAAATATATATTATATATGGAATATGGAATTCGAACCCGAACTGGATTTATGATTTATAATTTCGATCTCCCCTGGCCGGCCCTTGTTCTTTATTTATTTTTATTTTTTAGATTTTTGTGTTTTATACCACGACTTATGCCTATCCTATTTTCACATCTAGGATTTACATAGACAACATATATCACTGTCAAGAGGGAATTTTTCTTAGTATTTCATTTATTAGATTAATAATAAGCGGGGCTAAACTCCTCAATTATAAACAAGGATTGGGTTGCGCCATATATATCAAAGAGTATACAATAGTATACAATAATATAGATATACAATAATGATGTATTTGATTTATCAAATACATGGTCTAATAACAAACCAATTTTAATTAGTTGATAATATTCGTTAAATATTTTGTATTTGAAAAATTGTTGTCAAAGGTTTCATTCATTTAGGCCTAATACATATCGAGTAGACCTTGTTCTTGTGAGAATTCTTAATCCATGAGTTGTAGGGAGGGACTTATG